AACCATACATGAAGGGGAAATTGTGCGGATTTAGCAACTGCACCGGAAAATAAGAAAATAGCGCACAAAGTAAGAAAAAAAATATTGCCCTCATTATTCGAAACAAAGGTGTTGGATATTTGGAATAAATCTTGAAATTCAAAACTGCCCGTTAGCCAATAACAACCTAAAATTCCCAATAATAAACCAAAATCACCGACACGATTAGTTACAAAGGCTTTTTGACAAGCATTTGCTGCAACAGGCCGTGTGAACCAAAATCCTATTAATAGATAGGAACAGATTCCAACTAATTCCCAAAAAATATAAATTTGTATCAAATTCGAACTGGTAACTAATCCCAACATGGAAGTACTGAAAAAACTCATATAAGCAAAAAATCTCAAATATCCACGATCATGCAACAGATAATTATCACTATAAATAAGAACCATAATTCCAACAGTAGTGATTAATATTGACATAATAGAAGTAAGTGAATCAATTAAGTAACCGAATTCGAAAAACAAATCATTATTTATGATCCAAGACCAAACATATTGATAGGTAAAACTGCTATTTATTTGCTGAATAGATAAATTGATTGAAAAAACCATGACTATACTTAATAAGAAAACGCTCTGCAAAGCCCACATACGACGAAGACTTTTTGTTGCCGCCGGAAAAAGAAGAAGCCCCACCCCTAGTAATATAGGAACGGGAAGTGGAACGAAAGGTATTATACACGCATATTGATATGTATGTGTCATAAGTTTTTGAGTCTTAATTAATTGCTTTTGAATCACTGGATCCTCCCCCTTTCAAAAGGGTCAATAAAAAATATCTATATATGTACCAATTTCAACAAAAAAATTCCCTTTTGATATTCTTACTTATTTAGAGTCTTTTCAAAAAAGTGCAAATATTCAAATCACCCATCGACAATTGTTCAAATGAGGTGTAGAGCAACTACGGAGAATTAGACTAAAAAGTAAAAGTAGTTGATTAGGATATCAATCAGGAGATTCACTAATGTGATCAGTTTCATAAATCGTCATTTTCATTTTAATTAGTTTATTCCAACTTTTGAATTAAGGTATTATGAGCTTTCTTATTTTCGATTTCAAAAAATTTTGTGATTTATTGGAAAAGGTTACAATACTCGAGTGTATCTATAAAATAGACTTTATTTTGTAGCTATTCAGAAAGTATAAAAACATGTATCTTAGAAGATAACCGATTAATTACTAATTTCATTCGAATGAAAAATTGGTGTAGGCCTATTCTTGCCGCCAGGAAGAAAAATTCTATTAGGACAGAAAAAATCTTCTTTCAAGAATTGATTTTCACAATAAAAATTTTTTGAATATTTGTTTTTTATGAAGCGATTAAAAGAATAGATAAATCGATCTAATGAATAGTAATTAACCAGTCCTTTTTGATGATTAAATGTCTTTGACATTCAATTATAACAATAGGAAAGCCCTTTATTTTGAAATGGCAGTTCCAAAAAAACGTACTTCTATCGCAAAAAAGCGTATTCGTAAAAATATTTGGAAAGGGAAGGCATATACGTCAGCCTTAAAAGTTGTGACAGTCTGGAAATTTTTGTATAACCAAACTGTTAATTCAGATTCGCTGAGAACGCATCCGAAGCCAAAAGGCTTCGGGTTCCTATCTATACGAAGTGATAAAACCTTGGAATAATCTGAATGGATGTGCCTTTCAAATTGGATCATTTCAGATACAAAATGGAGAATTTTTTCATTTAGCAAATTCGAATAATTCGAAAAAAGAATACAATGTTTGACCTTTCTTTGTAGTCTATTTTTTCTCTTGTTGATGGGGAATCTTATCTTCCCCATTAACCGAATTTGGATTAATGAAAATCTCAATAATACACTTTTTGTTTTTTCTCTTATATATCTAGGGTCAGAGATAATCTTTTTTGTTCAAAGTCACTATAGAAATTGCGAAACTAATTGAATAACTTTATGACTTCTTACTCCTCTGAATGACTATATCGTTCCTATATCTCTTCTACTTTGAGCCCAATTCAGAAAAGAACTCAACTAATGGATTTTCTTCTTTCAAATTTCTGAAATTCAGTAAATGATAAAGTATTTAGTAAAAAAAAAAGAAAACATTTTGTTTTAAAGTCGATTTCGAACTCAACTCAAAATAGGAACTTTCAAATCGACCTTTGAACTAATTGATATTTATCAATTTGAATCTTTATTCAAAAGTTTTTCCTTGAAGTTCATCTTTCAATCTTGACAATTTAATATCACCAAGCTATTATGGATTTGATCAAGCCGCTATGGTGAAATCGGTAGACACGCTGCTCTTAGGAAGCAGTGCTATAGCATCTCGGTTCGAGTCCGAGTAGCGGCATGTCCTTTTCTAAAAGAAATAAAATAGATCTTATAATGAATAATAAATTCAATTCCCCATTTTCCTTAATTAATGAAATTAAGGAATTACTCTTTTTTTTATGATATTTTCAACCTTAGAGCATATATTAATTCATATGTCATTTTCGATTGTTTCAATTCTAATTACAATTCGCTTGATAAACCTATTGCTTACGAAAATCTTAAAACCATATCATTTCTCAGAAAAGGGCATGATAACTACGTTTTTATGTCTAACTGCATTATTACTTAATCGTTGGATTTATTCCGGACATTTTCCACTAAGTGATTTATATGAATCATTAATCTGTCTTTCATGGAGTTTCTCCCTTATTAATATAGTCGCATATTTCAAAAAAAAGAAAAATATAAGCAGAATAACCACCTTAAGTACTATTTTTACCCAAGGCTTTGCTACTTCAGGTCTTTTAACGGAAATAAAGAAATCTGGTATATTAGTACCCGCACTCCAATCTGAGTGGTTACTAATGCACGTAAGTATGATGATATTGAGCTATGCGGCTCTGCTGTGTGGATCATTATTATCAGCTGCACTTCTAGTCATTACATTTCGAAAGAAATGTAATGAGTTAGTAAGATTAATTGAGTCACTTGCATTTGACGAAATTGAATACAGGAATCCAGAACTTCCTATTTTAGGAAAGGCGTCTTCTTTTTCTATTAAGAATTATTACAAGATCCAATTGCTTCAACAATTGGATTATTGGAGTTATCGTGTGATTAGTCTAGGGTTTATCTTTTTAACCATCGGGATTCTTTCGGGAGCAGTCTGGGCTAATGAAGCATGGGGATCGTATTGGAGTTGGGACCCAAAAGAAACTTGGGCTTTTATTACTTGGATTATCTTCGCGATTTATTTACATACTCGAACAAATCCAAATTTCTGGGGTGCAAATTCCGCAATTGTGGCAGTGGTAGGCTTTCTGATAATTTGGATATGCTATTTTGGAGTCAATCTATTAGGAATCGGACTACATAGTTATGGTTCATTTAGGGGACTTTCTAGTTAAATTAAAGAAATCTTCTTAGGAATACAAACAAAGTAGAGTATAGACAATTTAGATACTCTACTTTGTATGAACTGACCCGTACGAATTAACACACTACTGTCTGCGCCCGGGTCTGGCACGCGTCTATGCGCTTAAAATGAAATAAAAAAAGTGCATTTTTTGAACATCATTTTCCATAATACAAAAAAGTCTTTTTTCATTATCCAACGAGCTTTTAAAACCGAGAGAATTTTTTATTTAAGAAAACTCTTTATAAAAATTTTAGATAAAATAACCTCAACCTTATCAACTGATAGTGAAAAAACAAAGTCTGGGTACAGTCCAATGCCTATTACAGGAAGAAAGATAGAGATTGAAACGAATAACTCTCGCGGTCCAAAATCCCAAACATAAGAATTGGGGGCAGTCAATAACTTGTATCCATAGAAAATCTGCCGTGACATCGATAATGAAAAAATAGGAGTTAATATTATTCCAATTGCAATGAAAAAAGTAATTAGTATTTTTGCCATTAGAAGATATTTTTGACTAGTAATTATTCCCCAGAAAACTATCAATTCTCCAACAAAACCACTCATACCTGGTAATGCAAGTGAGGCCATCGAAAAACTACTGAACATCGTAAATATTTTTGGCATTCGAATAGCTACTCCGCCCATTTCGTTGAGATAAACAAGATGGATTCTATCATAACTCGCTCCGGCCAAGAAAAAAAGGGCTGCCCCAATAAATCCGTGAGAGATTATTTGTAAAACGGCTCCATTGAGTCCGGCATTAGTTATAGAACCAATTCCTATAAGTATGAAACCCATATGAGATACTGAGGAATAGGCTATTCTTTTTTTTAAATTAGGTTGGCCGGAAGATGTTAAAGCTGCATAGATAATTTGCATTGTACCTATTAGTAACAACCAAGGAGAAAATATAGAATGGGCGTGAGATAATAATTCCATATTAATTCGAATCAATCCATAGGCTCCCATTTTTAATAAGATTCCAGCTAAAAGCATACAAGTACTGTAGTGAGCTTCTCCGTGGGTATTTGGTAACCATGTATGTAGAGGTAAAATTGGTAATTTGACAGCAAAAGCAATAAAAAAGGCACTATAAAATAGGATTTCTAAGGCGATAGGATACGTCCGATTAATTAATCTTTCAAAATCCAATGTTGACTCATTGGAACCATAGAAACCCAGACCTAGAATTCCCATTAATAGAAAAACAGACCCGGCAGCCGTGTACAAAATAAATTTGGTTGCTGAGTACATACGTTTCTTCCCTCCCCATATGGATAGAAGTAGATAAATGGGAATTAATTCTAACTCCCACATGATGAAAAAAAGTAAAAGGTCCTGAGAAGAAAATGAGCCTATTTGAGCGCTATACATTGATAACATTAAAAAATGGAATAATCGAGAATCCCGAGTAATTGGCCAGGCCCCTAAAGTCGCTAAAGTTGTGATAAATCCCGTCAGTAAAACGGGTCCAATAGAAAGTCCATCTATTCCTAATTTCCAATGAAACTCAAAGAAATTGATCCATTTATAGTCTTCAACTAGTTGTATTAATGGATCGT